CCTATTTCTTGTTCGGAAAAATAGTTGAACCAATTCCGGGAATTCCGTATTCAAGTCAATGATGCATTACATTAATTATATTCATAAAATTTTTTATAAAATAATAAAAATCTCAAAATATTTAATTCTATTTTTTTCTTATTTCTTATTAACTTATTAATTTAATAAAAAAATAAAGTAAAAGCGGGTAGCGGGAATCGAACCCGCATCGTTAGCTTGGAAGGCTAGGGGTTATAGTCGACGTTGATTCATCATTTTTAACGTCTCTAATTCAAAACTGAACGTGAAACTTTGGTTTCATTCGGCTCCTTTATGGAAGATGTATAAATTCCTATATTAAGACATGAACGAAAAAAAAAATTCCACCCATAACATCTATGTCAGCTTTTCTGTCTGAATGTATTCAGAACAACCCGCTTTCTAGACGATCCCTATAGAAAAGAGGGGGATTATATTATAACAACCTTTCTAGTTACTTCGTTCTCTATTTCTATGTGAGAGAATCCTTAGGAAAAGCATTTTGTTTCTACCGAGCTAAAACAATTTGTCGATGTCTCTAGTAAACCAAAGTCATTGTTTAATAGCCATTTTGCTTCAATTTCCGTAATACAAATTCCAAATTAAAGATTTAGTTACGATTAGAAAGCCACTTTCTATCTTTATCCATGGATCCTTTACTCATACTTATTCAATTAGAAGTATTGATCTAATTAAAAAAAAAATTATGTTTCGTAATCTCATAATCCAATTTTTCAATTTTGAATTGATTCTTGGATACAAATCACGAGAATGTATATTCTTCCTCGAATTTTTCATTGAGAGGTAAAGGATTAAATCCTTTTAAGAAATAAAGTTTTTGGTCGGAATGAAATATTAATCAAACCGAAAGACCCCTTAACTATATAAAGGATTATAGAACGAATCACACTTTTACCACTAAACTATACCCGCTACAATCCGATTATTGTATATAAATGAACCTTTTGTCGAACAAGAAAATGGGTCGTAATAAAAAGTTAAAAGAGTAAAAAGAAAGGATAGGATCATAAAATAATCATGAAAATTAGAGCGTTTACGTGTTGTATCAGAGAACCCAATGAGATTCGGAAAAGAGAATTCATTAAATTTCAATAACTAAAACTAAATAACAAGTGTTTTTTTGCCGGAGGTTTTTGACCTAGACGTCTCGACAAAACTACTTAAGCCATAACATACATGAAAATGTATTGTGCAAGAATCCACAGCTCCCTTTTTGTTATTTATTTACTTTACTAAAATAAAAGGAATAAAGAAAATAAAGAATAAATATAAAAAATTAAGATAAGAAACGACACTTTGATTCGATATCATTTGATTCTATATCATAGAAATCAAAAGAGTTTTTATTTTTCCAATCGTAATAACAAGCAAGTATTTTAGTTTTCAAATAAAAAAAAAATTATTTATGATTCGTTGGAACAATAAATGGCGGGCCCGGCCTGGTCAGTACTTAGCCGGGCCGTGGAACTAAAAAGCACTCTCGGATGAAAAAAAAATATTATGAAGGGCTCTTTCAATCCTTATTTTTTATAATGTAACATAGTATTATCCTTTTTCAATTGGGAGGAGAGATGGCTGAGTGGACTAAAGCGTCGGATTGCTAATCCGTTGTACGAGTTTTTCGTACCGAGGGTTCGAATCCCTCTCTTTCCGTTTTTGTTGATGACTTGGTATTTTCTTTCGAATTTTTCGCGAGCTCTTTTTATTTTTAATAGTTAAAAATGTGTAATAGATAAAATCCTACTAAGAACATTTAAAAATCAAGCAAGGAAAACAAAAACCTTATCTTTTATTCTTCACGTCCAGGATTACGTCCTGGATCATTAGACAGGAATCCGAAAATAAAGAGAGAAACAAAGAATATCACTACCGTGTAAACAAATAGTTTGAGAGTAAGCATTACATAATCTCCAAGATTTTTTTTAGTAAAAAAGAGAATAGATTCTCCGTTTTTATACCGCATACCCTACTATTTTGATTTTTTATTTTGACACCAAGAAATAAAGTGGGGTGATCCAGATTTTTCGCGGTTGTACAAGAATTTCAATATTTGAATTGAGGGTGTAAGACTTATCTGATCTTATCAATTCTTTTCTTTGAATTTTTTTTTTTTCAATAAATCATGAATTTGTCTAGACATTATTAAATTAAAGATATCATCGAAAACTTACAGCAGCTTGCCAAACAAAGGCTAAGAGAAAAAAAAACAGAGGTATTACTGGCATAACATCTACGATTGGATTTAAAAAAGCGTAGGCCTCGGGCAATTTGGCGACGAAAAAACTACTTGAATAAAGAGCAGAATTAAGACAGATACAGATCAAACTAAATATATTAAGCATAACAAACATTTTGTTCTTGAGGATAATTGTATTTTATTTATTTTGATTGAGTTATTAATAAATTGAGTTTTTTATTATTTTATTATTATAAATATGTTATTATTCATAGAAAAGAAAAATGAATAAAAAGAAAATAAGATAGACCAAAAAACTTTCTTTGATTTGAACTCACCCAATCAAAAATCCTTCAATTCTCAAATCAAAAGAGAATAGAATAAACCATACTTTCATACAATATCTTAATTGAATTATATGTAATGATCAATAAATTCTGTTTAATTCTACGTCTACATGTATAAAAATTCTAGTAATCTATTTTATAGATAATAGATATTTAGACTTGAGTTGACGAACAACCAGTACCAATATTAGTGTTTATTAGTGTCGACTAGAAATGGGGCGTGGCCAAGTGGTAAGGCAACGGGTTTTGGTCCCGCTATTCGGAGGTTCGAATCCTTCCGTCCCAGAACATACCTGACCCACGATCATTTTATTAATCTATAATTTTATTAATCTATAATAAAAAATAAAATATATATCTATATCATAATCTATATCATAATAAAATATATCAAAATAAAGATTGTCTTTTCGACCAGTCTTCCGTTTAAGAGTATAATATTGTTATAGAATGTGATTCTTATTTCTTTTTTTTTTTTTTATTATTATTAATCATATCTTTTTCACAAATTTAATCGAGTTCAAATAACACGCATATGAAACGAAATTTTTATTTGTTAAATATTACTGATTTTACAATATGAAATACGAAAAAATAACAACCTAAATCTTCAATCTTTCCTTACATCAGTCTTTTTTTTTATTAATCATTGATGGTTTAATCCAATATGGATTTATCTTTCTCTTAATGATGATAAAAAGCGAATGGTACTTACTGTAAAACCTTATGCAAATAATGATATAGGGTAGGAAACTATTCAATCAATTAAATCTTTTTAATGATTTCTTATGAGTTCTTAGTACTCTGAAGAAGTGTGAAATTGTTGAATTTATCCTATCACGTTACTTGAAGATAGAGATTCAAAATAACTTGTTTATTCGTGTTTATTTATTCATGTTATGTTAGTTATAATAAAAAAAAAATTATAAACAATGGGGTTAAATTGATTGAATTCTTGTTGAGACTTCGTCATACATTATCCATTCTTCATATAGAAGAAAAAAGTATAGATTATTATGTACCGACCGAACCGATGATTATTCACGATTCCATAATTGAATCAATTACATACTGGTTCCAAACTGAAGGAATGTTATGGTAAAACTTCGTTTAAAACGATGTGGCAGAAAGCAACGTGCGACTTGAAGGACATGATCAGCTGTGGATTCTTACATCCACCACTTTTTTATATTATATAGGAACGAAAGTGCTCTTGGCTCGACATCATTTGTTCTGTTCCACTGGAACCCTCATTTTTGAGAGTGTTGCCATGTAAATAGTACACGATGGAGCTCGAGTAGAACGTATTGATTAATTTCTCAAGGGCAAGAATCTAAGGTTAGTATCGATCAATAAATTGGAACAACTTCGTAAGTATATTTTAGATATATAAATCTAAAGGATCCAATTCGATAAAATTTAAAAGTTAATTTTGTTTGGAATTGGTAAAACTCTTTTGATCAAATCAAAAGTAAAGTGTATTACGTAGGAATCAACCATTCATATGATTCTTTGATAGAAAGAAATCACAAAAAATGGTATGTTGCTGCCGTTTTGAAACGATTTAAAGATCACCGAAGTAATGTCTAAACCCAATGATTCAAGGCAAAGATAAAGATCCTGGAACAAGGAAATACCGTTTTCAATTGTCTCAACAACCAGATCATATTTAAGAATCAAAATAGATTCTAAAGGAGACAGACAAAAAGGGTTAGAGACCACTCAATAAATTTAATACCTAAAAGGTTTCTTTTGAGTTATTTGAGAGTTATTCAACTTGAGTTATGAGGATACAAATAATTTTTTTTTTTGGGGGGGGGGGGGAAGACTAAGAAAAAGTATTTAAACTAAAATCAATAATATAATGAATTTGATGATTTTATGGATCTATTTGATATTATGATTCTATACATAGACATAATTTAGAATTTTCTCGAGCCGTACGAGGAGAAAACTTCTTATACGTTTCTAGGGGGGGGGGAGTATTGTTCATCTATCCCAATGAGCCATTTATCGAATCGTTGCAATTGATGTTCGATCCCGACGAGAGGGAAGAGATCTTCGTAAAGTGGGTTTTTATGACCCGATAAAGAATCAAATCTATTTAAATGTTCCTGCTATTCTATATTTCCTTGAAAAAGGTGCTCAACCTACAGGAACTGTTCATGATATTTCAAAAAGGGCGGGGGTTTTTACGGAACTTCGCCCTAATCAACAAATAAAATTCAATTAATGAAATAAAAAAAATGTGGATGATTTGTATATAGCCTTGTATAACCTTTTTGTTTCTTTGCTATTTCCTCTTTTGTTCTATTTATATCATACTAAATTTATTATTGTTACTATAAAAGAGTGTCTTTTATAACGACAAAAATCTATTTATATTTTATTGATATAAATTTTATTGATATATATAAAATAGATAGAAAAAGATTAAGTGAATAAATAAATGAAGTAATCGGGTCTATAAATATAAAATTTTGAGATTACTGTCAATGAGTTAAGGAACAAATAAAAAAACACAAAGGATTTCACTTGCTTATTTTAGTGAATAAACCTCATTTTTTTACTTAATTTTTTTTTCCACCAATATTGTATCAATGTTGTGTTGTATAGAAATATTATATATAGTGCCAATCCAACACAAGTCCTTAGTTTTTTTTTTTTTTCTTATTTTTTCTTATAATTCTAATTGTCTAATTGATTGAAATTGGAATTGTTAGTTAGATTTATAAATTGTTTTTTCTTTTGTATTCTTTTCTCAACATTCATATTGACAACAGTGTATCAAATAAATATAATCCGATCGTGGATAAAAGGATCCATTTATATCTCCGTCCCATAGCTTTTATTTCATTCAAATAATGGGTTCTTGTATTTTCTGTGATACAAGAAGTCTTTTTTTGATTAAGATTAAACTCAATAAAATCTATATATACTATAGAATTAATGGATGTATTTTTAAATATTTTACTTTATCCCTATTTTTATCTGAGAATTTTTTCATCGGATCTGCTCATTTTTATTATGTTCAGAATCTAATCAATTAGAATTTAAAAAATTTGTGCTATTTTAATGTTTTGATTGGTTTGGATTGCGTTGTGCAATTCAATCTTTTTTTTATTGAGATTCCGATTGTATCTACACATTCTAATTATTTTATTTGGGTTGCTAACTCAACGGTAGAGTACTCGGCTTTTAAGTGCGGCTAGCATCTTTTACACATTTGTATGAAGCAAAAGATTCGTCCATACCATCGGTAGAGTTTGTAAGACCACGACTGATCCTGAAAGGAATGAATGGAAAAAGCAGCATGTCGTATCAATGGATAATTCTAAGAATATTTCATTCTTACCGAATAGGTCCAAAACCTTATAAAAATTGTTTGAATTCTTGTCGTGTAATAAAAAAAATGAATTTGGTCGAGTGAATAAATGGGTAGAGCCCTACTACGGTTCCAATTATAGGGAAACAAAAAGTAATGAGCTTCTGTTCTTAATTTTTGAATGATTACCCGATCTAATTAGACGTTAAAAATATATTAGTGCTTAATACGGGAAAAACTTTTCCCATGAGTGGATTATAAATTTCTTATGAGTCCTAATTATTAGCTATTACCCATTATGGGGTAGAGATAAATGTGTAGAAGAAGGCAGTATATTGATAAAGATTTTTCAAAATCAAAAGAGCGATTGGATTGAAAAAATAAAGGACTTCTAACCATCTTGTTACCCTAGAATGAACATAAATCAATTAGATGGAAAAAGAGAGGCTAGAGAGTCTGTTGATGAGTCTTACTTGTTCCGAGGTATTTTCTTACTATAATACCTTGTTTTGACTGTATCGTACTATGTATCATTTGATAACCCAATAAATCACCTATTTCTTTTCTTGTTCACATTAAAAATGGAAGAATTTCAAGGATATTTAGAACTAGATAGATATCAGCAACATGACTTCCTATACCCACTTATCTTTCGGGAGTATATTTATGCACTTGCTCATGATCATGGTTTAAATAGATCGATTTTGTTGGATAATGTAGGTTATGACACTAAATATAGTTTACTAATTATAAAACGTTTAATTAGTCGAATGTATCAACAGAATCATTTGATAATTTCCGCTAATGATTCTAACCAAAAAAAATTTTTTGGGTACAACAAAAATTTGTATTCTCAAATGATGTCGGAGGGATTTGCAGTCATTGTGGAAATTCCGTTTTCCCTACGATTAGTATCTTCCTTAGAGGCGACAGAAATCGTAAAATCTTATAATTTACGATCAATTCATTCAATATTTCCTTTTTTAGAGGACAAATTCCCACATTTAAATTATGTATCAGATGTACTAATACCCTACCCCATTCATCTGGAAATCTTGGTCCAAACCCTTCGCTATTGGGTGAAAGATCCCTCTTCTTTACATTTATTACGACTCTTTCTTCACGAGTATTATAATTGGAATAGTCTTATTACTCCAAAAAAAATTATTTTTTCAAAAAGTAATCCACGATTATTCTTGCTCCTATATAATTCTCATGTATGTGAATACGAATCCATTTTACTTTTTCTTCGTAATCAATCTTCTCATTTACGATTAACCTCTTCTGGTATCTTTTTTGAGCGAATACATTTCTATGAAAAAAAAAAATATCCTGTAGAAGAAGTCTTCGTTAATGATTTTCCGGCCGCCATCTTATGGTTCTTCAAGGATCCTTTTATGCATTATGTTAGATATCAAGGAAAATCTATTCTGTCTTCGAAGGATACCCCTCTTCTGATGAATAAGTGGAAATATTATCTTGTCAATTTATGGCAATGTCATTCTTATGTGTGGTCTCAACCAGGAAGGATTTATATAAACCAATTATCCAAGCATTCCCTTGATTTTTTGGGTTATTTTTCAAGTATGCGACCAAACCTTTCGGTGGTACGG